TCAATCAAATAAAAAATTATTCTATGTAGCAATTCTTACATCTCCTACTACTGGTGGGGTGACAGCTAGTTTTGGTATGTTGGGAGATATAATTATTGCGGAACCCAACGCTTACATTGCATTTGCTGGTAAAAGAGTAATTGAACAAACGTTGAATAAGACCGTACCTGAAGGTTCACAATCAGCCGAACATTTATTTAATAAGGGTTTATTCGATTCAATCGTACCACGTAATCCTTTAAAGTACGTTGTAAGTGAGTTATTTCAGCTGCATTCTTTCCTTTAAATAAAAATAAAGTTGAGTATGAAAGTAAATTATAAATAATTGCACTGAGTATATACTCACTTAGATATATTAGATATAATTAGTATAATTATATAATTAGTTAGATAATTAGAATTCTAATTAAGATATTTTTAGAACAATATAAAAAACAGGTACAAATAGTAAATCGAGGTACCCCATTCTATGACAACTATAAACTTTCCCTCTATTTTGGTGCCTTTAGTGGGCCTAGTATTTCCGGCAATTGCAATGGCTTCTTTATTTCTTCATGTTCAAAGAAACAAGATTGTTTAGGCACAATGGGGCCAAATCTGATTTTTTTCAATACTTAGATTTGAATTATAACACAGCGATCAATTTAGTAGAAAGTTAAATATGGTATAACACGTGATTTCTTCCAAACATAAAAGAAGGAACTTTTATGTATGTGAAAACGAGTAATTTAATTCAAATTCTTTTCAAGATTAGGATCGAATCGATAGATGTTTAAAAGTCAATGTATGTAGATATCTATGACGGGGTCAGTTATATGAAGGGGATATTCTTATATAAAACTAATTTGATGAATTACCCATAATTCACACCATAATCATAATATAATGGTGCTAGTTGATGAGAGTTACTTCGGAAACAAAAAGAATACGTAAAGTAAAACTCGTTTTACTTTACGTATTCTTTTTAAAATTCAATTAAATGCAACTCGATATAGTATGAATTGGCGATCAGAACGTATATGGATAGAACTTATAACAGGGTCTCGAAAAACAAGTAATTTTTGCTGGGCCGTTATCCTCTTTTTAGGTTCATTAGGCTTCTTATTGGTTGGAATTTCCAGCTATCTTGGTAGAAATGTGATATCTTTATTTCCTTCTCAGCAAATCCTTTTTTTTCCACAAGGGATCGTGATGTCTTTCTATGGTATCGCAGGCCTCTTTATTAGCTCCTATTTGTGGTGCACAATTTCATGGAATGTCGGTAGTGGTTATGATCTATTCGATAGAAAAGAAGGTAGAGTGTGTATTTTTCGTTGGGGATTCCCTGGAAAAAATCGTCGCATCTTCCTACGATTCCTTATAAAAGATATTCAGTCGATAAGAATAGAACTTAAAGAGGGTATTTCTACTCGTCGTGTCCTTTATCTGGAAATCCGAGGCCAAGGGGCCATACCGTTGACTCGTACTGATGAGAATTTGACTCCACGAGAAATTGAACAAAAAGCTGCGGAATTGGCCTATTTCTTGCGTGTACCAATTGAAGTTTTTTAACTGCTTTCTCATTCTCAGCTGGGGGTAAAAAAAACTCTCCAATTTTTGTATTGTTTTGCCACCCATTTTGAATTATAACATTCATAAATTTATCTCCATTTTTTCGAAATATTTGATATTTCGATAGTTTTATTTTTTGTTTCAAAATCTGAATTATTTACTTTAAGTGGGTTTTTCAGGTATTTGTCGAAAGGAAAGAATTGCTTCGAATTTGACCCATTGAAATATCTGGAAAAAATATAAGTTTTTATTATTTCAACATTATTCCAAATTATCAAGGAAGGTCGGCAAAGAATAGCTTCATAGATTTGATACCTTGTAATAGAACTCATGCTTTATATAAATTTTTGATCACATAGAGTCGACGGATAACATTGGTTTATTAACAATTGAATTTATAGATGAAAAAAATGGCAAAAAAGAAAACATTTATTCCCCTTCTATTTATTGCATCTATAGTCTTTTTACCCTGGTGGATCTCTCTCTCATTTCATAAAAATCTGGAATCTTGGGTTACTAATTGGTGGAATACTAAACAATCCGAAACTTTCTTGAATGATATTCAAGAAAAGAGTGTTCTAGCAAAATTTATAGAATTAGAGGAGCTACTCCTGTTGGACGAAATGATAAAGGAATACCCGAAGATACATTTACAAAAACTTCATATAGGAATCCACAAAGAAACGATTCAATTGATCAAGATGCACAACGGGGATTTTATTCAGACGATTTTGCACTTCTCGACAAATATAATCTGTTTCATTATTCTAAGTGGTTATTCTATTCTGTGTAATAATGAACTTATTATTCTTAACTCTTGGATTCAGGAATTTCTATATAACTTAAGTGACACAATAAAAGCATTTTCTATTCTTTTATTAACTGATTTATGTATCGGATTCCATTCGCCCCACGGTTGGGAACTGATGATTGGTTCGATCTACAAAGA